TTCTTTTACCTATTTCTCTAGGTAATCTATTATTAACAACTTCTTCCCAACTTCTTTCACTGTAAAAAAAATACTTCTATATTTACGACTTGTCTCAAACAAGAGAAAGAAACAAGTATCCTATTTTTTATAGATATTCACGATATGTTCCCTATGGTAACTGAGTTCATGAATTATGGCCAACAAACAGTACGAGCCGCAAGGTATATTGGTCAAGGTTTCATGATTACCTTATCACACGCGAATCGTTTACCTGTAACTATTCAATACCCCTACGAAAAATTGATCACGTCCGAGCGTTTCCGTGGCCGAATCCACTTTGAATTTGATAAATGCATTGCTTGTGAAGTATGTGTTCGCGTATGTCCTATAGATCTACCCGTTGTTGATTGGAAATTGGAAACTGATATTAGAAAGAAACGATTGCTTAATTACAGTATTGATTTCGGAATATGTATATTTTGTGGTAATTGCGTTGAGTATTGTCCAACAAATTGTTTATCAATGACTGAAGAATATGAACTTTCTACTTATGATCGTCACGAATTGAATTATAATCAAATTGCTTTGGGTCGGTTACCAATGTCAGTAATTGACGATTACACAATTCGAACAATTTTAAATTTGCCTGAAATAAAAACTTAAGAACGCGTTTTTAATAAGAATAAGAATTAATTAAGAATTAAGAACTAGTCTAAAAAAGTAGAGTTACCTCTTTTTCCTGACCGGGTCAATAAAGTTATGAAAGATTTTGATTTATTTATCTCTTATTTTATATATAATGGATTTACCTGGACTAATACATGATTTTCTTTTAGTCTTTCTGGGATTGGGTCTTATATTAGGGGGTCTGGGAGTAGTATTACTTCCCAATCCCATTTATTCTGCCTTTTCGTTGGGATTGGTTTTTGTTTGTATATCTTTATTCTATATTCTATCGAACTCACATTTTGTAGCCGCTGCGCAGCTCCTTATTTACGTAGGAGCCATAAATGTTTTAATCATTTTTGCTGTGATGTTCATAAATGGTTCAGAATATTCCAAAGATTTCCATCTCTGGACCGTGGGAGATGGAGTAACTTCTGTGGTCTGTACAAGTATTTTTGTTTCACTAATTACTACTATTTCAGATACGTCATGGTACGGGATTATTTGGACTGCAAAAGCAAACCAGATTGTCGAGCAAGATCTGATAAGTAATAGTCAACAAATTGGGATTCATTTATCAACAGATTTTTTTCTTCCGTTTGAATTTATTTCAATAATTCTTTTAGTTGCGTTAATCGGCGCAATTGCTGTAGCTCGTCAATAATACTCTTTCGAAACGAAACGGAAAAACCTTTTTATGAGCTATCACATGCATTTTCTTTTTCTATTTGACGTTGTATATAAAATAGAAATTCTTTATTAGTTCGATCTATTCCCACTATGATTCCTTTATTCTATATTCTATTCTATTACTCGTTATCGTTACTAGTCAATCCAATTGGTTAAAATGTTGTTCATATTGAAATGAATCGCGATTGATAAGGAGTTGGTTGATGATGCTCGAACATGTACTTGTTTTGAGTGCCTATTTATTTTCTGTCGGTCTATATGGATTGATTACAAGTCGAAATATGGTTAGGGCGCTTATGTGTCTTGAGCTTATATTAAATGCCGTTAATCTCAATTTTGTAACATTTTCTGATTTTTTTGATAGTCGTCAATTAAAAGGAGCTATTTTCTCGATTTTTGTTATAGCTATTGCAGCTGCTGAAGCTGCTATTGGACTCGCTATTGTTTCATCAATTTATCGTAACAGAAAATCAACTCGTATAAATCAATCTAATTTGTTGAATAAGTAATACTTTTTTATAATATAAAATAATAATAATAAAATAAATTTATAATTTTATAATATTTTATAATTTATAATATAAAATAAATTAGAATTTTTATCAATTAAAATTTCAAAATTTAATTCAAATTAGCATGTCTGCCACGTAAGGTATGATCGTGTTATCACAAAATAAAGTAAAGATAATAAATCAAAGTAGTTTGGCACTGTCAATCCAGAAGTACATTAATAAAAAAACTCGAGGAACTCATCGATTCATCTAGTACTAGTATTTAAATATATAATTCATTTATCAATTTACTAGATTGAAACTTTATCACGTTCAAAAATGGATAGATCCAATGTCGCATTCAGTAAAGATTTATGATACATGTATCGGGTGTACTCAATGTGTCCGAGCCTGTCCCACGGATGTATTAGAAATGATACCCTGGGATGGATGTAAAGCCAAACAAATAGCATCTGCTCCAAGAACGGAGGATTGTGTCGGTTGTAAGAGATGTGAATCCGCCTGCCCAACAGATTTCTTGAGTGTTCGAGTTTATTTATGGCATGAAACAACCCGCAGCATGGGTATAGCTTATTAATACGTTACAGAAACCCGAGTCCATTTTTTTTTTTACCGCCAAACCAGTGCCAAAAAATCAAATATTTTTTGGC